ATACAATAACTGTCCTAGTTCTACCGTACCTTTTGTTTCATTTCTTCTGGAACAATCACAAACACTTTTTGGATTATGGATCTACTACCAGAAATTCCATGCGTAATCTCAGCATTCAATGTGTATTCCTGAATAATCTCATTTTTCAATTATTCAACCATTTCATTTTACCAAGCTCAACGTTAGCCAGATTAGTCAACATTTATCTGTTTCGATGCAACAATAAGATCTTATTTGTAACAAGTAGTTTTGTTGGTTGGTTAATTGGTCACATTTTATTCATGAAATGGGTTGGATTGGTATTATCCTGGATACGGCAAAATCATTCTATTCAATCTAATGTACTTATTCGATCTAATAAGTACCTTGTGTCAGAATTGAGAAATTCTATGGCTCGAATCTTTAGTATTCTCTTATTTATCACCTCTGTCTACTATTTAGGCAGAATGCCATCGCCTATTGTTACTAAGAAACTGAAAGAAACCTCAGAAATGGAAGAAAGAGGGGAAAGTGAGGAAGAAACAGATGTAGAAATAGAAACGACTTCCGAAACGAAGGGGACTAAACAGGAACAAGAGGGATCCACCGAAGAAGACCCTTCTCTTTGTTCGGAAGAACAGGAGGATCCGGACAAACTAGATGAAACGGAAGAGATCCGAGTGAATGGAAAGGAAATACTTAAAGATGAGGAAGATAAAGACCTCTTTTGGTTTGAAAAACCTCTTGTAACTCTTCTTTTCGACTATAAGCGATGGAATCGTCCATTACGATATATAAAAAATGATCGATTTGAAAATGCTGTAAGCAATAAAATGTCACAATATTTCTTTCACACATGTCCAAGTGATGGAAAAAAAATCATATCTTTTACATATCCACCCAGTTTGTCGACTATTGAGGAAATAATACAAAAAAAGATGTCTTTATACACGACAGAAAAAGGATCCCCAGAGGACCTGTATAATAATTGGGTTTATACAAATAAAAAAAAAAAAAACAACTTGAGTAATGAGTTAATAAATCGAATAGAAGCTATAGAGAAGGGGTCTGTTTCAATAGATGTACTTGAAAAACGGATCCGATTGTGCCATGATGAGAATGAACAAAAATGCTTGCCTAAATGGTATGATCCGTTTTTCAACGGACCATATCGTGGAACAATTACAAAGGTTGATTCACAAAACAAAAAAGTAGTAAATTCCTACTAAAAAGATTGATACATAAGATAAATACACAAACAAGTAAGAAGAAATTCGCCCCCCTCCTACGTATTTTATTCCCTCTCCCACAAAAAAACTCGCAACACCAACCCCGTTGGTAATTCCATCAATCAGCCGTTTGTCAAAAGAATGGGTTAGTTCGGACAACTTCCTTATATTTCTAGTTAAATAGAGTGTGAAAAAGTTGTCTATATAACCACGATTATATGACCAATTGTATATTACATTTAGAATTCGGTCTAAAAAAATGCTTTTTTGGCCTTTTGTTTCAAATGAATTAATTAAGTCCAAACTTCGAAAAGATGAAAAAACAGACCCATATAAAAAAGACGCTATGAATATTCCAAACAATGCTATACTAACTGAAAAAATGGCATTTATCACAAACTCATACCAATCCACAGAATAATGTGAATTTTTATGCAAAAGGTTTATTGATGGAGTTAACCATTTTGATAATATATCAAAATAAATGATTCCTTGATCCAAAGGAATTCCTATGAATCCAACGAACAAAGTAAACAGACCCAATACATATATTGATAATAACATGGTACTGTCCGATTCATGTGGATATGGAAAAAGAATTTCATTACCAAAATAAATACTAAAAGAGAACATTATGTTTTTCGCATAATTACCCATTTTATATTTTTTTTTTGAAAAAAAGAAAACCTTTTCATCATTTTTGTTGATTTCTGATAAAAAACAATTTGGATTATTCAAGTTTGATTCTTCTTTTCCCCATATAGATATTGAATAGAGTGAACGGCTTTTAGCTCCATTCAAATTTGTAAAATGAATGCGCAAATGTCCATCAAAAGTAAGTAAATATACTCGAAACATATAAAATGCGGTTAAACCAGCTGTGGAATAAGCTATTATCGCAAAAATTGGTGAATATAACCAGCTATCATTAAGAATTTCATCTTTCGACCAAAAACAAGCAAGAGGTGGAATACCACAAAGAGAGAGTGTACCTAATAAAAAAGTGGTTTTTGTAATTGGCACATATTTTGTTAAACCACCCATAAGAACCATGTTCTGACTTTTGTCTGGCGAATATCCAACTATGGGTTCCATAGAATGAATAATGGATCCGGATCCCAAAAACAATAATGCTTTCGAATAGGCATGAGTAATCAAATGAAATAAAGCAGCTCGATAAGAACCTATCCCCATAGCTAGCATAATATAACCTAATTGTGACATTGTCGAATAGGCCAAACTTCTCTTAATGTCTCTTTGCGCAAGAGCTAAAGTAGCTCCTAATAATACTGTGATTATGCCTATCAAAGAAATAAAATACATTATGTATGGTAAGTCGATAAAAAGAGGAAAAAGTCGAGCAACAAGAAAAATTCCCGCTGCGACCATAGTCGCAGCATGTATAAGAGCGGAGATAGGCGTAGGACCTTCCATTGCATCAGGCAACCATACATGAAGAGGGAATTGTGCGGATTTCGCAATTGCACCAAGAAATAATAGAGAGGCACACAGAGCTGCAAAAAAAAGATTTATTGTATTATTATGGACCAAGATATTGAAAATTTTGAATAAATCCCGAAATTCAAAACTGCCCGTTATCCAATAAAGTCCTAAGATTCCTAATAATAAACCAAAATCCCCTACACGATTAGTTACAAAGGCTTTTTGACAAGCATTTGCTGCAATGGGTCGTGTGAACCAAAAACCTATTAGTAAATAAGAGCACATTCCTACAAGTTCCCAAAAAATATAAATTTGTATTAAATTGGAACTAGTAACTAATCCAAGCATGGAAGCATTGAAAAAGTTCAGATACGCAAAAAATCTCAAATATCCTTGGTCATGAGACATGTAATTATCACTATAAATAAGAACCATGATTCCAACAGTAGTGATTAGTATTAACATAATAGAAGTAAGCGAATCAATCAAGTAGCCAAACTCCAAAGAAAAATCATTATTTATGGTCCAAGACCATAGATATTGACAAACGGAGCTGCCCTTTATTTGTTGAATGGATATATCGATCGAAAAAAGTAAAGCTATGCTTAATAATAAAACACTAATAAAAGCCCACATACGGCGAAGATTTTTTGTTGCATTCGGAACAAATAGAAGTCCTAATCCTACTAACACAGTAACCGGGAGTGGAATAAAAGGTATGATCCACGCATATGGGTATGTACGTTCCATAGGAAAATCCAATTTTTTTTTCTTATTAATTGCTTCTGACTCACCAGCTCTTATCTTTACAATAGTAACAATAATTAAATAAAAAGAATTAAATAAAAAGAATCAATCTATAGAATCCATCTATAGTGAGATAAAAAAAAAAGAAACAAATAGAGGAATCGCGTTGCTTGGTTATTTTTTTAATTTGAAAAATTGGGTTAATTATTATTATTTAATAATTAAAATATTAATATTAGATTAATTAAAAAAATAATATAATAAGAGAGAGTATGAAATTTTCAATCGCTTGTCTATTCTCTTAGTTTATTAGTTAGATGCCGATTTATATCTTTTCTTTATATTTATAGTAAGAAAAAAAATAACATAAAAGGGAATGATTCGGGGACATGATATCCAACAAAAACTCGACTCTACCCAAGACGGCGCAATTTAATCATATTTTATTCATAGTCATTGTCTAATTTATTGTAAAACTAATTGATTGGCTTTTTTTATCCTAATCAAAGAAACCTGTGTTTTCTTTTTTTTTTGAAATCTTATGACTAGTGTATTCATAATTTTAGATAGAACTAAGATGTATTTTTACTAAAATGACTTTCCGCTTCAAAAAAAAATGTATTCTTTAAGAAATTTATTTCTAGTCTTATTTCATTCTAATTAGACTAGAAGTACTTTATCCTCAAGAATGATCAATTAATAGAAAAGTGTTTTATTATCGTTTTCTTCATTTAGTATAGGTAAGGGTTCTTATCTTAATCTAAACCTTTCTATCTTAAAAAATATAAGGCAACAGTATAGGACTAAGACATTAATTAGAATCTTTTTCTTTCTATTTATAAGAAAAGGGAATTGGTTGCACTTCAATTAAATGGATCCCATAGACATGGACCCATATAAAGATATCAAGGTACCAATGAATACGAATTTTTCTTTCTTTTCGCATTATTCCATATAATAGAGATGTGAAAAGGATTGCATTCTATTAAATAAACATACCCTTTTCTTCTATTTCTTTTTTTCTGAAGAATATTCTATTCGAATATGCGCCTATCTTTAAGATATAAACGAACGAAGTATTCAGTATGGAATAAATATAGATATAGAAAAAGAATCCTTTTTGAATAATACATGTCTTTCACATATAACTATAAAAGAAAAATAACTAACATCTTTGAAATGGCGGTTCCAAAGAAACGTACTTCTATATCAAAAAAACGTATTCGTAGAAATATTTGGAAAAAACGGGGATATTGGGAGGCAAAAAGGGCTTTTTCCTTAGCGAAATCCATTTCTACTGGACGTTCAAAGAGTTTTTTTGTGTTACAAAAAAATAAGCAATAAATCTTACTCTATGAATTTGAAAGTCGACGACTTATTATAAATAAAATGAATAATTTACATTAATTCCAACTTTCAATCCATATAAACGGGATTTTCCGGGGTATTTTGATATGTAGAATGAAAATTTCTCTGTCTAAAGGGGTTTTAGAAAAAGTATTATCTCTTTTTTAAAAAGTTTTATTTTTTTCTGTTTTTTATGGATCTAGATGGAATCTCCATATTGATCTATAAATAGATCAATATGGATTCTATTCCTATTTATCTACCTATAATCTATATATGTATATAGGGGGATATATGTCTATTTTCTTAGAGATAAATTTCATATTTTAAATACTCTAATCTAAAGGTTCTAAAAGGTTGTAGTAAGTACGCTAGGATTGAAATCATATCAGGTTGAAACTCTTTTTTTTCATTAAAAAAGAATCTGTCTTTCTTTTTCCATTTTGTATTTGTTTATGAAAGAGATAAATAAAATAAGAATTAAGGCATAAAAAACAGAAACAGAAAAAAAAAATTCTTAATTCGATTCAATAAGGAGAAGGGTGTCGTAATAATCTCAGTCTAACCGGAACGGGTTAACTTATGATATGTGAAATACTCCACTCCTTTTTCTTTCGTTTTTAACATAAGACCATACAAAAGCTAAGGTAAGTATTATTCAACGTTCAAATTTATATTTGAAAATTTGTTGGATTCATCAATTCAAATGTTTACAAAAATAAATTGCATTGATTCCATCAATCTAGACAATTAAATCGAATATGTGCTATTATAATTTTGACCAAGCCGCTATGGTGAAATTGGTAGACACGCTGCTCTTAGGAAGCAGTGCTAGAGCATCTCGGTTCGAGTCCGAGTGGCGGCACCCCCCTAATAAAAAAAAAGAAAGAGAGCACAATAGATTAGATCCTATAGAAAATTCGATTTTGCATTTTTTTCTTCTATCCTAATTTGATTCTAAGAAAGTCTTTTTTATTTATTGAATTACATTAACGAATATAATCATTATTATATGATATCTATAGCTTTAGAACATGTATTAACTCACATCTCTTTTTCGATTATTTCAATTGTGATTTCGGTTCATTTAATAAAATTATTAGTTCCTGGAATCATAGGACTATGTAACTCGTTAGAAAAGGGCATAATAACTACCTCTTTTTGCATAACAGGTTTATTAATTACTCGTTGGGTTTATTCAAGACATTTACCGTTAAGTAATTTATATGAATCATTAATGTTCCTTTCATGGGGTTTCTCCACTATTCATATGTTTTCCAAAATATGGAACCATCAAAATGATTTAAGCACAATTACGGCCCCAAGTGCTATTTTTTGCCAAGCCTTTGCAACTTCAGGTATTTTAAATGAAATGCATCGACCCGCAATACTAGTACCCGCTCTACAATCTCAATGGCTAATGATGCACGTAAGTATGATGTTATTAAGTTATGGAGCCCTTTTGTGCGGATCCTTATTATCAGTATCTCTTTTAGTTATTACATTTCGAAAAAACATAGAAATCTTGGAGAAAATGAATCCATTTTCTTTTTTAATTGAGTCATTTTTACTTAGCGAAGTACGTCCTTTAAAAAAGAAAAAAAGTTTTTTACAAAACACTTCTTTTCTTTCATTTAAAAATTATCATAAATATCAATTGACTCAACAGTTGGATCATTGGAGTTATCGGATTATTAATCTAGGATTTACTTTGTTAACCATAGGTATTCTATCAGGAGCAGTATGGGCGAACGAGGCGTGGGGATCTTATTGGAATTGGGACCCCAAGGAAACCTGGGCATTTATTACTTGGACCATATTCGCTATTTATTTACATACGAGAACAAATCAACGTTTGCAGGATATGCATTCAGCAATTGTAGCTTCGATTGGATTTCTTATTATTTGGATATGTTATTTCGGAGTAAATCTATTAGGAATAGGACTGCATAGTTATGGTGCATTCACCTCTAATTAAAGAAAAAAATGACTTGATAAATACATAAGAACACTGTTCCATGTCATATATAACGAAAGTTTTGCGAGTTTTTGAGAACCATTAAATTATAATTTAATGGTTCTCAAAAACTTCCGATGTATTTGATTTTATTTTAATTCATGATGTTTTTTTCTTTTCATTTTTTTATTTACGGCAATTCCTTTTAAATATCACAGGAGTTTTTTTTTTTTTACTTCATTTTACATATTATTCATGAAAACTTTGTTTTCATTTATTTATATTTTTATTTTTATAATATTTTATCTAATTAAAAATAATTAGATAAAATAGTTTCTACCTTGTCAACTGATAACGAGAGAACAAAATCTGGATAAATACCAATACCTATTACAGGTAAAAGGATACAGATTGAAATAAAAAGTTCTCGTGGTCCAGAATCGAAAAAATGAGACTTTTTGAAATTGAATAGCTTGTATCCATAGAACATCTGCCGTAACATAGATAATGAATAAATAGGAGTTAATATCATTCCAATAGCCACTACAAAAGTAATTACAATTTTGGGGATTAAAAGATATTGTGGGCTGGTAATTATTCCAAAAAATATTACCAACTCCGCAACAAAACCACTCATTCCTGGCAATGCAAGAGAAGCCATTGAAAAACTACTGAACATGGTAAATATTTTAGGCATTGGGATAGCTATTCCCCCCATTTCGTCGAGATAAACAAGACGTATTCTATCGTAACTTGTTCCTGCCAAGAAAAAAAGTGCAGCACCAATAAATCCATGAGAAATTATTTGTAAAAGGGCTCCATTAAGTCCCGTATCAGTTATAGAACCAATTCCAATAATTGTGAAACCCATGTGAGATATAGAAGAATAAGCTATTCTCCTTTTTAAATTGCGTTGACCAAGCGAGGTTGAAGCTGCATAGATTATTTGAATAGCCCCTACTAGAATCAACCAAGGAGAAAATATAGAATGGGCATGAGGCAATAATTCCATATTGATCCGAATCAGCCCATATGCTCCCATTTTTAATAAGATTCCAGCTAGAAGCATACATGTACTGTAATGTGCTTCTCCATGGGTATCCGGTAACCATGTATGCAGAGGTATAATTGGTAATTTGACAGCATAAGCAATAAGAAAGCCAATATAGAATATTATTTCCAATGCTAGGGGATATGATTGATTAGCTAATGTTTCCAAATTTAATGTTGGTTCATTGGAACCATATAAGCCCATACCCAGAACTCCTATTAAGAGAAAAATGGAACCTCCTGCTGTGTACAAAATAAACTTTGTAGCTGAGTAAAGGCGTTTCCCCCCCCCCCACATAGATAAAAGAAGGTAAACAGGAATTAATTCTAACTCCCACATTAGGAAAAAAAGTAAAAGGTCTCGAGAAGAAAATGAGCCTATTTGACCGCTGTACATTGCCAACATCAGGAAATAGAACAATCGCGAATATCGAGTAACTGGCCAGGCCGCTAAGGTAGCTAAAGTAGTGATGAATCCTGTCAGTAAAATGGGTCCTATGGAAAGCCCATCAACTCCCAGTTTCCAGTGAAAATCAAAAATGGTTATCCATTTATAATTCTCCTCCAATTGAATTAACGGATCGTCCAATTTGAAATGATAACAAAAAACATAGGTTGTTAGAAGGAGTTCTAATAAACATATAGAAATTGTATACCACCGTACCACTTTATTCCCTCTATGTGGCAGAAAGAAAATGAATAAACCCGCGAATATCGGAAAAACAACAATTATTGTTAACCAAGGAAAATTACTCGTAGTAAAGACAAGATAGGTTTTGTCCAAAAAAATCCGCACTCGATTTTTTTTGTCGAGTGCGGATTTTTCTCGGTAAAGAGGAATCAAATGGATTCAAGTCGAATTTTTTTAAAACGTATCAATAAGCTAGACCCATGCTGCGAGTTGTTTCATGCCATAAATAAACTCGAACGCTCAAGAAATCCGTTGGACAGGCGGATTCGCATCTTTTACAACCTACACAGTCCTCTGTTCTTGGAGCCGAAGCTATTTGCTTAGCTTTACATCCGTCCCAAGGTATCATTTCCAACACATCCGTGGGGCAGGCTCGTACACATTGAGTACATCCTATACATGTATCATAAATTTTTACTGAGTGCGACATTGGGTCTATTGAGTTTTTGAGAGTTTTCAATTTTCGATCTGGTATATCATTAATAAAAAAATCATTTATTGTAGATACCAAACGAATCAGTAAAGTATCAGAATCTTTTTTTTTTTCATATTCAATCGACTTCTAAATCTGCTCATGAGAAAGGTCCAAGATACTTTGATTTCCTACGTTTTAGGAAACATGATCATATGACTGATACATGTACATACTAACTGAAGTTCTTGAATTATAAAATTTTTTATCTATAGATAGGATAGATTAATATTTCTCTTTATTTCGATTATTATGACTATTTATTTAACAAATTGGATTGATTGATACGAGTTGATTTTCTGTTACGATGGATTGATGAAACAATGGCCAGTCCAATAGCTGCTTCAGCAGCTGCAATAGTTATAACAAAAATAGAAAAAATGTCGCCCTTTAATTGACGACTATCAAATAAATGAGAAAATGTTACAAGATTTAGATTAACCGCATTCAGAATAAGCTCAAGGCACATAAGTGCTCTAACCATGTTTCGACTTGTAATCAATCCAAAAATACCGATAGAAAATAAATAGGCACTCAAAAAAAGTACATGCTCGAGCATCATTAACCAACTCCTCATCAATCTCGACTCATTTCAATATGAATAACAATTTCACCGATTTGGTTGATTCAACTCGCGTATAAAAGGTATGGGACAGAAAAATATTGGTAATGGATAGAACGAAAATTTCCACTTTCTATATGGAAACAATGTGAAAAAAATATAGAAACGGTGTGAAAAAGGGCTGAGATAAATTTTCCGCTATAAAAAAAGACAAATATTTGTCTTTTTTCTTAGAAAAAAAGAAAATGTAATGTTCATTACTGACGAGCCATAGCAATTGCACCTATCAAAGCAACTAAAAGAACTATTGAAATAAGTTCAAATGGAAGAATAAAATCGGTTACTAGATGAATTCCAATTTGTTGAACGTTACTTAAAAGGTCTTGCTCCATAATCTGGTTTGATCTTGTAGTCCAAATAATACCGTACCATGACGTATCCAAGATAGTAGTAATTAATGAAAAAAAGATACTTGTACAAACTAATGAAGTAACCCTATCCCCAACAGTCCAAATAGAAAAATCTTTGGAATATTCTGAACCTTTCATAAACATCACAGCAAATATTATTAAAACATTTATGGCTCCCACGTAAATAAGGAGCTGCGCGGCGGCTACAAAATAGGAATTAGATAGAATATAAAATAAGGATATACAAACAAGAACTAAACCCAAAGAAAAAGCAGAATAGATTGTATTGGTAAGTAATATTACTCCTAGACTTCCTAATACAATACCCGACCCCAAAAATACTAAAAGAATATCGTGTATTGGTCCAGGTAAACCCATTATGTGAAATAGAATAAAGAATAAAAAGTAGAAATATTTCATGATCCTAATGATTGATTCAGGAAAAGGAGATTGCCCTTTTTTATTATTCTATGTAATACGTTCTTAATGGAATCTTAATGCGATGTGAATTCATGCAGACACATTCATGCACCAATCCCGCTTTCTTGTCTGAAAGGGTAGTTCGGGATGGTTTGTAAATTTCGAAATTGTCGCAGATATATGAACCTATTCTAGATTCAAGTCACAATTATCATAAAATCAATAAATAAATAAAAATGAAAAATACAGATTTTTGTGGTTACTGCTTAACCATCCAAAAAGAACCCCCCCCCCTTTTTTCCATCAAAACAAACAGAGTCTTAGTAATTAATTGGTAATCTTTTCTGAATCTAGAGGTTTGCCTGTCGTTTTTTTATATGAGTCCAATTCATAATTGTTTATTTGAATTGTATAATCTCCAATTACTGATATTGGTAAGCGACCCAAAGCAATTTGATTATAGTTCAATTCGTGACGATCATAAGTAGAAAGTTCATACTCTTCAGTCATTGATAAACAGTTTGTGGGACAATACTCGACGCAATTACCACAAAATATACATATTCCAAAATCAATACTATAATTAAGCAACCTTTTCTTTCGAATATCTGTTTCTAATTTCCAATCTACAACAGGTAGATCTATGGGACATACACGAACACATACTTCACAAGCAATACATTTATCAAATTCAAAGTGGATTCGGCCGCGGAAACGCTCTGATGTGATTGATTTTTGATAAGGATATTGAATAGTTACAGGTAACCGATTCGTGTGGGATAAGGTAATCGTGAAACTCTGACCAATGTATCTTGCGGCTCGTACTGTTTGTTGACCATAATTCATGAACCCAGTTATCATAGGGAACATCTTCGCCGATATTCATGATATTTTTCCATTTCTTTCTCTTGAGAGGGTTTCTAACTCTCTGAACAACTTACTATTTTGTTACAGCGAAAGGAGTTGGAAAGAAGTTGTCAATAAAAAATTACCTAGAGAAATAGGCAAAAGAAATTTCCATCCGAGATTTAATAGTTGATCCATTCTCATTCTAGGCAAAGTCCATCTTGTTGCAACCGAAATGAAGAGGAATAAATAAGTTTTGGCTAGTGTAATAAACATACCCATTGTTGTTCCAAAAACTCCGCTGGTTTGATTTATTCCAAAAAGTCCAAAAAAGGATGTGTACGGAATAGAAAGATTCCACCCCCCAAAGTACAGAACTGTTACAAATAATGAAGAAACTAGTAGATTTAGGTAAGAAGCAACATAAAATAAACCAAATTTGATACCTGAGTATTCGGTTTGATAACCTGCAACTAATTCTTCTTCTGCCTCTGGTAAATCAAAGGGCAATCTTTCACATTCTGCTAGGGATGAAATTAGAAAAACTATAAACCCTACGGGTTGACGCCAAAGATTCCATCCCAAAATTCCATATTTGGATTGTACTTCAACAATATCAATTGTACTTGAACTGTTAGATAATCATAGTCGATGATAACATTACTGCTCTCCCATCGCTATTACAGAACCGTACATGAGACCCGCGCCTCATACGGCTCCTCAATGGTCGCAAATAAATCTAATTCGGCGTTACCTGCGCATGCTTTTGTCGATTAGATAGAATAAAAATGTATCGTAAAGTTCCTAATTAAATTAGACCAATGAAATTCTGTTTGCTATATTAATAATAATGCTTCTGAATTGATCTCATATCTTATTTCATAATATTTAATATTTTTTTTAATTATCCATTTATCTTTGTTTCAGTAATAACTGAATCTTTCAATAGTATATGCCTTGCATCAATAAATATTTTGACTTATTTCTTTATATTACGAAAAATCATTAGACACTGCACCAGTTCCATGAATCATGATAATAATCATATCTGTATGAATTATACGAGGAAAAGAAAAAGTGAAAATAAAAAAAAAGATTTCTTTTTTTTATTGTATTCCATTTCTTCCATTTATTTCGTTCCTTTTCTTCTTTCTCAGAAGGGTTGTTTTTCCTCTAAAAGAAAATGAAATAAGGTATTACTTCGTTCCCGATAGTCATTTCTTTCATCAGTGGATAGGAACATACTCTGGATCGGAATCAGGGGGAAGTACTGCTTGGTCATTTCTACCAACTTAAAGTCCTCATTATGATTCCTTTTATCTAAAAATACTTCTTTGGATACCTTATATTATCTCCATTACTAATCCTTTGCGTATCTTGGTGTTCCTAACTGTCCACCCATTTTTAACCGATTACCTGTCCCTGTATAGTAATACAGAAAAATTGTAAAAACTTGATACAGTTTTTCTTTTTTTGTACCCGCTTCAAGGCATGATGATTAATCAACCAACCTTGGGGTAACCCATTTATACTGCTTATGTGTACTTTAATTTTACTCCTGTACATAGGGAATGAGAATTAATCCTATTACTGCTAATTTATAAGCCGTTTTGTTTCACTCATATAACTATCGGGTTTAATTCATCGACCCTAATGCTGAATAAAAAAATAAAGATATTTATTCAATACATTCCATTTATTTCCTAGAAATAAAGAAAGAAAATAAAGGTTGATGTATGTTCCAACGAATCACACGTAGAGATATTGATAATACGCATAGAGTTAATGGTATTTCATAACTAATTGATTGAGCAGCAGCTCGTAGACCACCTGAAAAGGAATACTTATTATTTGATCCATATCCTGACATAAGAAGCCCAATAGGAGCTATACTGGAAACGGCAATCCATAAAAAAACACCTATACCAAGATCGGCTAGAACAAGGTGATAACTAAAAGGAATTACTGAATAACTTAGTATTATGGATATGACAGCTATAGATGGCCCAATGCTGAATAAACGAATATCCCCCCTAGATGGGAGGATATCCTCTTTGAAAAGTAGTTTAGTTCCGTCCGCTATAGCTTGAAGAATTCCCAGGGGACCGGCATATTCAGGACCAATACGTTGTTGTATCCCCGCGGAGATTTGCCTTTCTAGCCACACGATCACGAGTACTCCTATTGTTATTGCCAATACAAGAATCAAAATAGGGACAAGCATCCATATGAGCCCTATGACCTCCTTTAAAGATTCCGATCTGGAAAAAGAATTGATAGCTTGTACTTTTGTCGTATCAATTATCATTTCAACGGTCAACTTCCCCCATAATGATATCTATACTACCTAGTATCGTCATGATATCGGCCAATTTCATTCTTTTAACCAGCTGAGGAAGAATTTGCAAATTAATGAAACCGGGCGGACGGATTTTCCATCTCCAGGGAAAAACACTATTATCCCCTATCAAAAAAATTCCCAATTCTCCCTTTGGGGCTTCTACTCTTACATAAAGTTCTTGTTTAGACAATTCAAAAGAGGGGGAAGGCTTTTTACTAATGAATCGATATTCAAAATCATTCCATTCGGAATCTTTTGTTTTATCAAAGCGCCGTACTTCCAAATTCTCATAGGGCCCCCCTGGGATTCCTTCTAGAGCCTGTTGAATAATTTTTATGGACTCCGTCATTTCACCGATTCGTACTAAATAACGAGATAATGAATCCCCCTCTTTTTGCCATTGGACTTCCCAATTGAATTCATCATAACACTCATAATGATCAACTTTACGAAGATCCCATTGGATGCCGGAAGCTCGTAACATCGGCCCTGATAAACCCCAATTTATTGCTTCTTCTCCACCAATAATGCCTATCCCTTCAACTCGTTCCAAAAAAATGGGATTCCGCGTGATAAGCTTTTGATATTCCACCACTCCTGTTAAAAAATAATCACAGAAATCAAAACATTTATCTATCCAACCATAAGGCAGATCGGTAGCTACCCCCCCGATACGGAAGTAATTATGCATCATTCGCATACCCGTGGCAGCTTCAAATAGATCATACAGTAATTCCCTCTCTCTAAAAATGTAGAAGAAAGGAGTTTGTGCACCGATATCCGCCATAAAAGGTCCAAGCCATAATAAATGAGAAGCTATACGACTCAGCTCCAGCATAATTACTCTGATATAGCTAGCTCTTTTAGGTACTTGAATATTTCCCAACTGCTCTGGTGCATTTACCGTTATTGCCTCTGTGAACATAGTAGCTAAATAATCCCAACGGGTTACATAAGGTAAATATTGTATAATTGTTCGATTTTCCGCAATTTTTTCCATCCCTCTGTGTAAATAACCCAATACGGGTTCACAGTCAATAACATCTTCACCATCTAGAGTGACGATGAGCCGAAGAACACCGTGCATTGATGGGTGGTGCGGACCCATATTGACTATCATCAGATCTTTTCTTGTAGCCGGTACAGTCATATGTTTTTTCCCGATTCATTATTCTACAAATTTCTGAAAACGAAACAAAGTTCATCAAAATTAAAGATCTCATTTTAGAAACCAAAAAATGCAAGCGAATCTTCAAATTCAAATTAACGAGTTTTTGGTTCCCGAATATCCAGTTGACCAATTAATTCTTTATAACGTACTCTATTTTTATTTGACAAATAGGTCAGTAGCCGTTGACGTTTTCCTAAAATCTTCCGAAGCCCCCTCTGAGATAAATAATCTTTTTTGTGCAATTCCAAATGTGAAGTAAGTCTACGTATCCTTTTAGTGAAATTCAATATTTGAAATTCGGTAGATCCTTTGTTTTTTTCTTTTTCTTCTTGCGGAATAGCTGAGATGAATGAATTTTTTACCATAAAATAAAAAAAGAAAAGAATTTCTTTTTTCCACAAATATATATGGATTTTACCGATCAAGAATAATAGTCGTTTTTTGGTTTGGGGTACACAAATAGATAGATTTTACTTTGTTTTCTAGAAAATAAAAATTAAATTAACAAATGGAATTTCAATCCCAACAAAATTCGAATAGGGGGATTGCCTTTTTTTAGAACCTGTGAAACAGAAAATTGACTTAATTAAGAGGATTTCGTCAATTCTTTTCTATATTTAATTAGAACGTCATTGAAGCAGTTTTTGTTTTAGAATGACATCTAACACAATATGTGTGTATACATCTTCATGCCTTTCTATACTGGATATAGTGATGAATATATAGAAAATTGACCATCAATTACAAAATTCTGTGTCGTGGATACATACGTATCCTTAACATACTGAAACGACTTCCATTATTACTATTAAACCAATAGCGATTCATACAAGCCAATTCTTCTAATCGATAATTGGGCCAAAGAAATAATTTGAATTGAATGAATTTATTTGTATCTGTATCAAGATATTTGTCTTCATAAAAAAATGGTTCACAATCCCTTACGCTTTTCCCATTCAAAATGAATGGACCCCTACCCATAACATTCCCCTTTCCTGAATTAAAACTCATTAGAATTCGTAATTCTCTACGACGCCTAGGAGATAGAATATGTTCAGGAACAAGCAAATCATAATGCTTTTCGTGCCCATTCACAAGAGTTTTTCCGTATGGTAAAATGGATCCATCGAAATCAATCTTATCAACATATTCTTTTATTCGACATCTTGTTTTAATTTGCTGTTTATCCTTATGAACCAATGAAATACCTACAATTTGATACATAAAAAATAGGAAATCCCATTTTAGATATAGACGAATTGGTTCGATAACCAAAAGTCCCCCCTTTATCAATCCTGTAAGGGTTAGATCCTTTTGAAAAAGCATTACATCCAGGCGCATTTCTCCTCTTTGAATAGAGGATATAGCAATTTCTCTTGGATTTTTTAATCTAAGCAGGAGAGAATACACTTTGATATTGTCAATAACTTTTTGATTCAAAGAGTTATTCCATCTTAATTGAAAAAGCAAATATTTTTTCAAAAAAGAGTCGAGTCCCGTTTCCTTATTATTTTTGGATTGAGCTTTCTTTCTAGGCTTTTGAATGTCTGATTCTGTGTAATCCTTTTCAATAAAAGATTTTTGTTGGTTTTGTGCATTTGATCGAAGAGCTTCTTGTCCCTGCCCCTCTTTTTCTTCTTGATTTATATTTTTGAATCCAGGGTGCTTTTTAAAATTAGATGACGTATCATGATTTGCCTTTCGATTTACGTTGATGTTTTTACTAATGCTTTCCTTCCCATAAAAATTAAAAAAAAGTGATTTGATCGGTATGATCCAAGGTTTCATCTTATATGTATCATATCGTAGTACAAATTCTAGAAAGAACCAAGGCTCGATACTCGATATGGAATAATATAGCATTTCCTCATTCATTCCCATCCAATCAAAAAGGTTTTTTTTTTGATTGGATGGGTTGATTTCCTGATGAATCCTAAGAAAAAAAAGATTTTTGTTCTCAACAATTCGATAATCATTGGATCGAATCCTAGTGTCTTGACTAAAGGTCCTGGTATCCATATGAGTCCAGTATTCAATATTGATATTTTTTTTAAGACACAAATTGAGAATTCCCCAATCCAAATATTTTCTATCCAGATTTTTACCTGTATTAAAAACATACTCTCCCATTATTAAATAATCATCAATGGCTATTTTTTCTGGTACATAAAAGAATGATTCGGATTTTGGTCTGTTGTAATTATTGTAATTATACGGAATTTCTCGGCCTTCCCTTATTTGGAATGGAGACCGAGAAATGGGTGGTGAGTTCTTCACATCTTCATTATGAAGATATTTGTATGATGAAAGATCATATCTGTAATGTTTTTTTAATTTTTCTTTTTGATTTGTCAATGAATTTATTCTAAAATTCTTTTGTTTTTTGTAATAAATGAATTGGTCTTTTTCTTTTGCATATAAATGCGAAAATTGGGAGCCTTTCTTTTTAATTGTACGACGTTGATTGATTCTATTTCGCCATTTTTGTGGTACTATTCTCGACCATCGAATCTTAGGTAAATTATATTGATAATGACTCCTTAACCAATTTTTCCAGTCATTTATTCCAGAATTCAGAAGTTTCTTCTGTTTTAATTTGAAATCAAATATTCCCTGGCTTCCTAAGTAATCCTTTATTTTCTTCTTGATAAGAGTGGATGCTCCGTGATATTGAAGTAAAGATCCCAAGCGGTATAAGTTAATAACTTGAGTTTGTGATAATTTTAAAAATACATATGCTTGAGATAAAGAAAATAAGTCGTAATAAGTCAGTGAATTCTTATTACTATTATAAATAATATTGGTAATATTAGAAAATGATCTATTTATAGTTGAAATAAATTCAATTGTGTTTTGATTTGTTTCATCAATTACCCTTTTGTCTTTTTCATCATTATAAATATGTTTATTGAGAGATTTTTTTATCGATTCAATGAAAAATTTTGCATAGTCTTTGGTACTAATAATGGTAAATAGAAGAGTTTCCATGTATATTTTTTGAATCAAAGATTTCAAAAAATAAGACCATTTGCGTATTAATCTCGTACTTCTTTTTTTTAATATCTTTTTTAATATCTGCCAAATACCTTTTTTGGATTCTCGCCCTTTCTCCTTTTCATACCAACCCATTTCGTCAGGACTAGGATTTCTATCTGAAATTAGAAATATTCTTTTTTTATCCTTTGCAACTCTTTCGATTTGATTTCTGATTATGATTGTATGATCGGACAGATCTTTTATTTTTTTTTCTGTCAATGAATAATTTGTCAAATCTATCGTCGATTTTTTTTGAATGTTCGATTCATAGGTAATCTTATTACTTAGGATAGAATTCTTTTCATTTTCGTTCGATTCATATATTTTCTGTGATCCTACTCCTTTAGTAGGATTCACTTTTACAAATACAAATATAAATTCTTTCATTTTTTTTTTTAAAAAGAAAACTATTTGGATAATCGATGTTGTCTTTTCTTTTTCAACTTTCATAAATCCTTTTGTTCCATTTTTTAATGTTTTTGGGACTATAAAAAATCTATTTCTCATTTCTTTTTTTAATTCTTTTAAAATGGGTTTAAAAAAAGGAGGGTTTTTTCGGGGAGGGCCAAAGGGTTGTTCAGTTTCGCGACCCCATACCGTTAAAAAACAAAAATTTTGTTTTTTTACTTTCTTTTTTATTGGATCCACTTGAAGAGATGTTTGTTTAGATTTATGCCAAGGCTTTAGTGAAAAAGGAAACAGGATTTTTATCTGAATACCATCTGTCAACCAGGCTTGGGGAAATTCTGTTTCTGATAATTGAACACCATTATAGGTGCATTTAATGTGCATTTCTTTTTTCCATTCTTGAAAATCTTCGTCCCACTCTGGCGATTGCCATAATAAGATACGGCTGAGGTTTTTACCTATTATCAGTGTGGGCAAAATTATATATTTTCTAACAATCGATTGGGCTACTAACATACAACCCCGTATGGGTTGAGCAAATGTAACAGAATCCCAAGTTTCCGCTATTGCTAATCGATCACTTTTATCTGTTTTTTCTTTAATAGCTGCCTCCATTTTTTCAGCATTTTCTGAATTGGCGGTTTTGAATTCCAGCCCTTTATCCATACTCATTTTGGAGATATCAAAAGAAAAAGATGTTTTATTAAGTCTGTCCAAAAAAAGTGGGGAGTGCGCGTTTGCTTGAAACATTTCCAAAATAAGGGTTTTACGCCTTTGAGCCCGCGTCGAGCCTTTGATTAGATCACGACGAAAATCCGATTGTTGTGAGTAACGTATCAAAGCTATTTCTTCTGCTTGATCACTATCGGTACTAGTATCGGTATGTATATTCTGATCTTTATCAGTATAAATTACTACACGTTTAGCTTTTCTTGAACGAATACCAGGATTATCCGGTGATTCCTCCGGATTTTCTTCTTCCTGTTGTTCCAAATCATCGATCAATTTATATGACCACCGGGGAAGTTTTTTGTTCATTTTTTCTATCTCAATTTCATGTTTTCTAAGCGCTTGATCATTTGAATCGTTTTTAATTGCATCAAAGAGTTGTTTGAAGTTTTTTTTTTTATTTTCTGAATCAAGACTTTTTTCTTCGTTATCTAAATAAATTTCTTTTAAATGAAAACTAGACGCCGATTCGTCGTCGAATTCACCGATTGAGGTAAAAGGATTATCAATGTCTGTTGATAACAATTTTCTATTCAAATGAAAAGTATTTCTTTTCTCTTCAAACGGATGTTCTTCTTTTGAATTTACTACTTTTTTGTTTTGTGAATCAACCTTTGTAATTGTTCCACGATATGGTCCGTTGAAAAACGGATCATACCATTTAGGCAAGCATTTTTGTTCATTCTCATCATGGCACAATCGGATCCGTTTTTCAAGTACATCTATTGAAACAGACCCCTTCTCTATAGCTTCTATTCGATTTATTAACTCATTACTCAAGTTGTTTTTTTTTTTTTTATTTGTATAAACCCAATTATTATACAGGTCCTCTGGGGATCCTTTTTCTGTCGTGTATAAAGACATCTTTTTTTGTATTATTTCCTCAATAGTCGACAAACTGGGTGGATATGTAAAAGATATGATTTTTTTTCCATCACTTGGACATGTGTGAAAGAAATATTGTGACATTTTATTGCTTACAGCATTTTCAAATCGATCATTTTTTATATATCGTAATGGACGATTCCATCGCTTATAGTCGAAAAGAAGAGTTACAAGAGGTTTTTCAAACCAAAAGAGGTCTTTATCTTCCTCATCTTTAAGTATTTCCTTTCCATTCACTCGGATCTCTTCCGTTTCATCTAGTTTGTCCGGATCCTCC